GGACTCCATTACGCTGCTCGCCCTATTAGCCGGCGGAAACCATGAGAATTCATTCATTTCAGCCAGTCCCGGGTTATATATTGTACGGCGAAACTCGCTAATAGAGATCTGTTTTCTCAGGAACCAGACCTGTATGCACGAAGAAGAACATATCTCTCTGGTCATATTCTTGTGGAACTTCTGTCGTCCCGTTCATTGTGGTTCCTCGGCCCTGCTAGCCATTTGCTTGCTCTAATTGTACACATTCAAAGAAGGGGCAAGCTAAACAAGCAAGCAAGCCATCCAAGTTGATTTTATAGAGTCTGAGGTTAGGAAGAACTTGGGGTTCCCCTGTGACTAACTTAGCGCACTTCCGGTGGTAGCCATTGGGCTAAGTCTCTATAAAGAGCCACTCACATATTTATTTATAGTTCGGTGTGAGATCAGCTAAATTAAGCTACGCTCATCATTTATGATCCACGGCTCACTCAATTAGAGCACTAACTACTTCAAAGGAATTCGCCCCAAAGACGCTTTTAATCGCTCCGCTGGTGCGATCTGGTCGATAGGTTGTCCAGTCATCTCGGTGAGGAATTTCGCTATGCCCCCCGCTGACCTTTCACTGTGAGTACTGCTGCAGTAAAGCCAACGGGAAGATCAGTCCCAGGGCTCAATCTAGGCTGCCAGCCAAGATGAAGATGGATTGAAGGGGTTGTCAGGGAGCTTCATAGGGAATTGTAGGATCCATAGCTGGAAAGACTGCAGGAAAAAAGGGGAACATAGTCGCTAGGAAATCAGATTCCATAGTCAAGGCTGAGACAGACCCTATGTTTACTTCGCGATAGTCTTAGCTCGACATTGTCAAGCCATACTATCTACCAAAATTGATTTTTTTCTGACATTCTATCCTATATATCGGAGATATAAGGTTTGAACTTCCACTTATGGTAATCGAACTTGGTAATAAAACTCTTTCCCGGCAAGAAGATAAAAGATTTCCTTCGGGCTATAGTTGGGAAAGGAACGGACCACAAGCTTCGCGCTCTGCCTTTCTTGTATTTGGACTCTTTCGCGCTATATGCTGCTCTCTCTGCGCGCTTAGCTTTCTTTGCTCTTTGCTATCATCGTGCTATTGCCGGCTTCCTTCTCTTTAAGACTAAGACCAAGGGCTCTTACAGAGTGAACACGTCTTATTTCATTTTTAGAAATATGATCTTTTTCATTCCCCAAGGGGAAAAGGTCTCTTCTTCTGCTTCAGGATCAACTGAAGCAGATCTTTTTTCGACTTCCTTCCTGTCTGGGATTTGAAAAAGCAAAGTCCTTACTTTGACTTACCCGAATCAAGTCAAGGCGATGAAGCAGGCTCAAGGCCCATTTTCTTATAAGAGTTCTCTCTCTCTCCGGGAATCATAGCCTAGTATCGTATCCCAGAAAGGGAATCCACTTCTGACCTGACCTTCTGACGAGAATCCTTCAAACTCTTTTTTTCAAGTCAAGAATGTGTAAACCGAGGCCATTGAATCTGCTGCAGATGTCATCATAGAAGAAGAAGCTGTTCTTCTTTTTTCTGCATCAGCTACTAATCATTTGGAATCGATCTAGCTGCTTAACTTATCTTATGTGGTTTGGGCATACGGATTCGACTAGCATTTCGTGGAAATCATAGTTGGTATTGGACAAGAAGGAAATTCCTTCTCTTCTGTTGTCACAAGAAAGGACTAGGTTCCTAGCCAAGCCAGGGAATCTACGACCGATTGTCAAAAAAGATCCCGCTACGGGGTAAGAAGCAAGGAAGGAGTGCCACTTTCAAGAATTCTTTTTTAGTTCAATCACCCGCCGAAGCGAATCCTTCGAAATAGCCAAGCCGGTAAGTAGAAGGGCAAGGTGACCACAGGGAAAGGCATTACCAGAAGGAAAGTAGTCCAACTCAATGTCTTACGCATCAGTGGCATTTGAGTGAAAGCAGTAAGTCAGTGGCCAAGAATCATCGATTTTGGAGTTACCAGCTCAAGGCAGCTCATGGGAATTTATTTAAGTAAGAACGATCCCCAGTGTCATCCTCTTCGTCTTCTCTTTAGGAAAGCAAGTCCCATCGAGTTAGCTCTTGGAGTCAAGGCATGCCTTAAGGTAGCGACTGACTTTCAGGTGAGATGGTTCAATAGTAGATTAGATAAAGGCTCTTGCTACTTCCCACGAGGGGAGGAAAGTAAATAGCGTAGATAAGGAAGTGGCTATTCTTGTTTATTCATGACTCCGCTGCGCTCCTATTTCATGGAATAAGCGCCTTTTCTCTTACAGACAAAAGAAATGGATTTCTTCCGGCTAGCTCGAAGGGAAGGAAAGAGCGCTATAAGAGAAAGAGTGCCTCGATCATGGGATTTTTACTGAAAGCAGAGGAAGCATTCGATGCATCATAAAAAAACAAAAAACAAAAAACAAAAAGAAAAAGAAAGAAAATAAAAAGAAAGTGCAGCTGCCAGAGCCCCGTATTTACCAGCGGGGTCCCGAGATATTCTATGATCAAAGGCTTTGTGGTTGTCACGAACTGGATTCGAACCAGCGCCTCCGGGAGCAACAGGCCCAGCAAACTACCATTCATTCTGATCGCGACTTTGTTTACCCGGTTCCCCTCGCGGCTAAAAGGTACATCCGGGCCGCTCGCATGGACCTACTTACCTTGCTTGTAGACCAGCTGCAGAGCTAACCCTTGTTCTATTGGTTTGATGCTACCAAGACGATTTCTTTATGCCCATCAAAACATCGTTCATGTCCATTTTTAGGGCTTCTTTTGTCAACTCGTCGCTGAGTTCTTCAGTCACCTGAGACTTTCGATGTTTGTCCCGCATATCACTAGATCGATCGGTATCTTTACAAATTGAGAAAGCTTTCTCAATTCATACTTAGCCGCGAGCAATCTACGTTTGCGATCTCGTATATTTTGCTTCTCCGACATCTTACTGACTTTCCCCCTCATCTTTTTGAAAAAAGCCGCTCCACGGTGGTAAAGTCTCATCTTGTGTGTTGGCCGAAGTTAAAATAGTGACATGGAACCCCCTAATATGTTCGAAGATCTCGAAATGATCTTCCAGTTCCGGGGAGAATTCGCAAAACTCCATTTCCATCAAGAATTGAATGGACTTTTCCCGTATTTCGACCGGAAAATCTAACAGAGACATTACTGCGGAGATTTTTACCAAAAAATGAGACATTCCATGACCTCGGAGAGTGCTTTGCCGTGCTAGGTCACTGACATATCCTTTTTTTTCTTTATTTGACCCCAAGAATGGATTGGATCGAAACGACTTTCCTGTCGAAGCCCTTTGTGTCTGTATTAATTTCTGCCCGCACGGAATCTCCATAGCCAATTTTCCATTTTTGATTATGAAATCAGAAGGTGCTGCCTTTGGTACTACTCTTATTTTACACGATCCAGGAACTTCCATAACGTTGGCGTGATTCGGTTTGAGCAACGGATCCTGACGTGATACATCTTCGTAATGAAAATGGAGTGTAAACATTCTCTGATTGCCTTTCTTTGATTCCCCCCATACAGAAAGAGAGGCCTTCCTGTACGAGTAGTGAAGAACTAAACGATTTTGTTTTGTTGGTTGTTGACCAACGGAAAGAAAGGGAAAAAGAAATGCCAGTCACTTAGTAAAAAGGCTCTCTAAGAGTTTGGGGTCCTTTCTAAAAGCGAGAAGAAACTCCTCGTATTCAGAGACAGAGTCTAGCTCCAAACTTTTGACGATGTTGGAGGATACCTCCATATAGTGGTCATGGGTCCGTGAGAATTGCCATGGCTTCCAACCTCTTTCGGTAAAGTGAACTAATCGGTCCTTTACAAAAAGGGTCATTTCCGCCTTTTTTTGTCTCCACACGGAGAGGATCCGTGTTAGGATCATAAGCGGGGGGGGCCGTGGGGTGCCTCGGCAGGGGGGTTGGGTGCCCCGGCGTTTATCGCCTCATCTACCGAGGGGGATGACGAATCCGGCATGGGCTCGAGAAGCACACGCTCCTCGAAACTGTTACATGTGCTTGAGTCCGATAATGGAACCTGCTGTGACGGGCCTACCACAAGATTTTTACTTTCCGAATCTACTTGTCGCCTTCCCGAGGAAGGACCGACGTCCTCTACGGGATCAGGGCTTCGGTCTCGTTTTCTAGAAGTGGGCTCCCCTTCGATGCCCTGCCCCTGACCTTCTGAATCAGACGGCAGGTTGAGGTATTTTTCCCAACCGCCAGAGTTACCCACCGAATCCGACCCTGCGGGCATCATGCGAAGAGGACCCGCTAGTACTTCTGAGACTCCGGCTTCTGTAATGAGGCCCTTCGTAAAAACCCCTATGGCCAAGGTAAGCCCCATCGGTAGGCCTAATTTGCCTAAAGTATAGGCGAGGGCTCGACCCCCCAGAGCTATTCCTATTTTAAAAAGGGGGGCCTGGAAAATGCCCAGAAAGACAAGTACAAGTAGGCCCAGCAACAAAAATAGAATAGAAATCCTAAAAACCAGGGATAAACTGATCAAACTACGTAAACTTTCCAGGGATAAATTGATCAAACTACGTACACTACTAGATCAATTTTTGACTCGGGTCGAAAAGGGCATTCTATCTTTCTTTTCTATTCGCTCATGATCTGGCCTGGTCGACCCAATCATGATTTGAAGGATGGGACCTTTTCTCGAACTCGAAAAATCCTGCCGACATACGGGCATTCTTTTTTGTACCTTAGTACACTGCCCCGGAAAAAAGAAAACTACAAGCAATCATGAAACTGGCAAAGCTTGATAACCATTTTCTCATGACGAGCACGTTGGATCATTTTAACAATTTTGAGGAGATCGCGCATCAGCTCTGAGATATTCCTTAACCCTTTTTCCGCTCCAGGAAAAGAAAGAGGCAGAATTCGTTATCGGAGTATCCTCCGCCAACTAACCTGAGCATGCTCTCTAACATCACATACGAGATTCTTTGTCTGGCTTTTATAACTCCTTAAGGAAGTGTCTCTTCCGAGTATTTTCTCACTTGCTTTCCTAAGCTAAGTCAGACATTCAAATCAAGGAAAGCGAATGAGAAACCTTCTTGGAATCAGTTCGTTCGGGAGGGTGTGTAGTGCCAGTACGGGGTGTGGTACTGGTTCTCATTTCCTGGTTTGGATTTCAGTGAAAAAGCTTTGAAGCCGATATCAAAGGAGTTCCTTGCTTTCTGACCCCAAGTGTACCTCATTGGTAGGCTTTCCCCAACGGTTGCGGCCTGCTGTAGTATGAAGTACGCCCCAATAAATTGAAGAAGAGTCTCATTCGTTAGCAAAGTCGATAGCCAGTCCATCTTGTCTTCTCCACTTCAATTCAAGCTAGCTCCTACTCCTTTAGGATTCCTTTTTTCACTGTTTTTACGAACCTTCACATAGATTACGAGGCTTACCGAATGAGTTGAACATAGTGAAACGAATCCTCACTCCCAATCGCCCCACTATCTACTAGTCTGGTTCGACTCGAACTTCTGTCATGTCAAGCTTCCTGACCTGCTTTGTACCAGCCGGTATTTTGTGTACTTCGGGGCGAGCTCGCTCTAACGTCGTGCCCGGGTCACAACGAATGGAACTTTTATAATGCATGCACAATTGGACAAGCTGCTTACCGTGGCCACCTACCGCCTTCCCTTAAGGCCGTCGTCATGCTAGAACTCTCAAACGCTTGTCAAGGATGGATGTAATTCAGGAAGCGCTTGTAATGTGAGTGAAGCGGATTGAATACACACTTGTCGGGGTGAACTATCGAAAAAGACCCCCAAATCGGCCTTGAAGAAAGGAACCTCACGTCAAATGGGTTTGGCTGATGCACTGCGTCCCAGCGATCGTTGGCTAACACTAGATTCCAGAAATGGCTTTGTTTTGTCATTCTGGTGTTGTCGAGGCAGAAGGCACACTTGGAATGGAACTGATGCTGGAGGTGAATCCGCTAATGTGTCAGGTGAGGTCATACCACCAAAACGGCATACTTTAAACGACAACCGCTGAAACCGCACTAAAGCTTTGAAAGAGACGTTCCCCTCATCCTTAAGTCAAGACGGTTACCACGTCTTTCATTAAGGGAAGGCGCTGACTAGCCCTGCTCAATAAGGATGTAGGGTCTCTTGAGCGCTTCATTGAGCATTTTTCTTTTCTTTGCTGATTCCTCTCAATGAAATTTTCCATGTTGCACTAAGTTACTTACGGATGTATGCATGCAGTCCGAGAACACTTTGGGGTAAACACCCATCCAAACAACTCCAACAAGAAAAGGTATAAATATGAAAACTTCTCTACCATTTAGATCGGAAAATTTATGGAGGAAATCCGGTTTTAAATTCCCAGAAACCACACGATTATATAGCCAAAGGGAATACGCCGCGCCTAAAATCATCCCAAGCGCTGCTAATGTGGCTACTAAGCTATTTCTTTGGAAAGCTCCTACTAAGATGAGAAATTCCCCGATAAAGCTGCTAGTACCAGGTAAACTCATATTGGCCAAAGTGAAAAAGAAGAAAACGGTAGAGAAATTCGGCATGGCGCTCACTAAACCTCCGTAATATCTAACAAGTCGAGTCTTATGTCGGTCATATAGAACACCAACACATAGAAAAAGGGCTGAAGAAACCAGTCCATGACTTAACATCAGTAGAATGCTACCTCCAATTCCCTGTATGTTCAGACTAAACATACCAATAGTCACCAGATTCATATGAGCTACTGAGGAGTAAGCAATGATCTTCTTAAGATCGATCTGTCTTAAAGTGGTCAAGGAAGTATATATTATAGCAATCGCGCTTAAAGTATAAATGAAAGGAGTGAAACAAAGTGTCGCTTCAGGAAACATGGGTATTGAAAATCTTAAAAAGCCGTAGGTTCCCAATTTTAAAAGAATTCCCGCCAAGATGACGGATCCTGCCGTAGGTGCCTCTACATGAGCTTCGGGTAACCAAATATGAACTGGTACCATAGGCACTTTGACGGCGAAAGAGGCGAAAAAAGCAATCCATAGAAAGATTTGGCGCCGCTCACTAAATTCTGTGGTTAATAAAATTTGTAAATCGGTGGTTCCTGTTTGGAAAAGAATCAACAGAATAGCTAATAGCATAAAAACAGATCCAAGTAAAGTATAAAGGAAAAGCTGATATGCTGCCTTGATCTTTCTTTGTCTCGAACCCCATACCCCTATAATAATGGTAGAGTAAGGGGTGGCCCCAAAGCGGAATTGACCAGTGGTGATTGGTCGAAGCTCCAGTAGGTAGCCACTCCCTTCTCAGGGAACCGTACGTGAGACTTCCGCATCATACGGCTCCGTCCCGAGCTTCCGTCGTCGGCCTTGTCATTAGACCACTATCTATGCATGTATTTTCAGCCTGGACTCTAGAATCTTTTGCTTCTCGGGTGGTGGCGAACAATGCTGCTTGCGTTGCGGGGGATGCCCGCCCGTAGGGCCCGGCCTGCTTCCCGCCCGAAAGAACCACTCACTAGCTAGCCGGACTAGTGGGGGCCTAT